TAAGATCTTTTCCTTCTCTTCGGGACCGAACATCAATTGCAACGATTCGATAGACGGCTCATTGGGATAGATATAGATGAACAATACCCCCCCTGGAACCGTATAGGAAGTTTTCTCCTCGTACGGCTCGAGAAAAAACGATTTAATTCGCAGTTTTGTCTATGTATCCAATTCTAATAAATTAAATAATAAATGGGCCTATAAAATCAATTAGACTACGATTCCTGTCTTTTTTCTTCCTGAAAAATGAAAAAGAAACCGCTCGTACTCATAACTCAAGTCGGATAAATCTCAAATAGCTCAAAGAAAAATCTTTAAGAAATTTCATTTATTGAGTAGTCTTTACTCCCTTTCGTTTATACCGGTTAAACTATTTCAAATTCTATTTGCATTCTTTAGTTGGATCCAGTTATTGAGACTATCGAAAGAATTAACAACTAAAAGGGTGTTTCCTTGTTTTTAAACCCTTTATTCCTATTTTGAATCATTGGGTTTAGACATTACTTCGGTGTTTCTTAATCTTTTCAAAGTGGCAGCAACATACCCCTTTTTATTTCTTTCTAGCAAAGAATCCTATGGACGGTTGATTCTAGTATGATACACGTTGAATCGAAAAATTGGGATCAATTTCAACAAGTTTTGCTTTTGAATTGGAAACTTGCTCCGATTGGATCCTTTCGATTTTCCATATATTTACGAAGTTGTTCCAGTTGATTGGTATTAACCCTAGATCCTTGCCCCTGAGAAATGAATTAATACTTTCGGTTCGAGCTCCATCATGGACTATTTACAACCCGACACAAAACGAAGGGTTCAAGTGTAACAGAACAAACAATGTCGAGCCAAGAGCACCTCATTTCTAGACAAATCGAAAATGGTGGATGTAAAAATCCACAACGGGTTGTGTCCTTCAAGTCGCACGTTGCTTTCTACCACATCGTTTCAAACGAAGTTTTACCATAACATTCCTCTAATTTGGAACCGGTATGGAATTGATTCAATTACGGAATCATGAATAGTCATCGGTTCAGCTGTCCATAGACATCGCAATCTCCACTTTTTCTTCTATATATGAATATATAATACATGAAACAATATTTTTCTGAAAAAATACTAGCAAGACAACATTTTTAACATATTTAACAGACTAATAGAAATTTAACAGACTAATAGAATATATATAAAATAGATAATAGAAAGAAAAAAGAAATCTATAATATATAGAATATATATATAAATAATATATAAACGAATAAGTTAACTAATAAGTTTTGGAATCTGCGTCTTCAAGTGACTTAATAAGATAAATTAAATGATTTCCTACTTTTTCAAAGATTCCACGTACAGGGAATCATTAAAAATATTTTTTTATTAAAAAAATATTTCTAAATGAAATTAACTATAATTTCAATGAAATTAAACATCATTTTTGAATTTACTTTAGTTTGTTGATTGGGTTGGGTTTGAAGAAAATTGGACAATAAGCACCGCCTTTGATCTTTATAGGAGGATCGGTCTTTCTTTTTGAATTGACTCATCACTAATTTCAAATAAAGATTTGAAATAGATCAAAGAAACGAAGAAATAAGATAAGAAGAAAAAATCCTTTTTTTTCATGAGATGTATAAAAAAATAATGTAAGTTAATATTTGAATTTTGATTCTTTTAATCAGATTACGAAAATTACAATCGAAAAAAAAATAGGTAAGGTTTCTCCTATCTATCAGATAGACGGAACTGTTGTCACCATTTGTTGTTTGTTATAGATGTTTTATATCTACTATACTAGAGAATATGGGACTTGATCATTTGTTAATGAAATTCGAACAGACACAGATGTTTAAAGTAATATAGATTAACTGCTATCCCCCCCCCCAATTCCTTTATTATATTATGATATATGATAGGGTTTATATGGGAATAATGGAGAAATGGATCCGTGCTGGGACGGAAGGATTCGAACCTCCGAATGGCGGGACCAAAACCCGTTGCCTTACCACTTGGCCACGCCCCATTTCAATTTCTAATTGACACTAAGAAACAATAATATTGTTATTGTTTGTTTGTCAACTCCAGCCCAAATAAATATCTAGAAAGATTCCATATCTATAGAATATAGATATTCTATATCTATAGAATAATAGAATAGACCGGTATTCGAATTTTGATACATATAGATACAGCATTCAACTGAATTTATTGATCATTACATAGAATTCAATTAAGATATTGTATGAAAGTATCGTTTCTTCTATTCTCCTTTGAGAATTGGAGGATTTTTGGTTGGATGGATTCAAAGAAAAAGAAGGATTTTTTGTCTACCTTATTTACTTTCTTTCTTTTTCCTTATATCAAAAATGCAACCAAAATGCAATTATCTCCAAGAACAAAATGTCTGTTATGCTTAATATCGTTAGTTTGATCTGTATTTGTATTAATTCGCCCCTTTATTCGAGTAGTTTTTTCTTCGGCAAATTGCCCGAAGCCTATGCTTTTTTGA